GACTACACCAAAAAAACCCAACTCTGCCCTACGTAAAGTCGCGAGAGTTCGATTAACCTCCAAGTTTGAGGTAACGGCTTACATACCAGGTATTGGCCATAACTTGCAGGAACATTCGGTGGTCCCCGTGAGAGGCGGAAGGGTCAAAGACCTACCCGGTGTTAGGTATCACATTGTTAGAGGAACCTTAGATGCTGTAGGGGTGAAGGATCGTAAAAAAGGGCGTTCTAGTGCGTTGCAGAACATTGTCACAACTTGTATCATTGCAATGATTCCGTATCAGTTGTTCTGATATGTTAAATGTGTAGCCGACCCAGCATTGCCAGGGGACTGAAGCCTGCTACTACAAAGATTGATAGAGATTAATTATTATCTATCCATTTGTGTGAAACAACTTGGTGTCTAAGGTGTTCTATTCCAGTAAGTTGAGTTTTACCTGGACTCTCACCTAGAAAATCTTAGGATGTCTTTTCCTCTTAGAACAGGTTTAGATTACGACTACGGAGACTCGGTGAAGGCTTCATGCACATCTACTGATTGGATTGATAAACCTACGGACATTCCTAGTAAGATAACTGAATTGCGAGATTTTCTTCTTTTATATCTAAACTTCGACTTCTTTTATTTTATCCGTGGAATAGGAGAAAACGGATACTCAATGTGCGATGAGTAAATATGATTTGCATTTCAAAAAAATAAATGGTTCAAAATCATTTGAATAGTTTCTATTCAATCATGTGGAAAGCTGTATTCGATGAAAGTCGCACGTGCAGTTTGGAGGGAGATCCTCGACTAACCGGTGGATCCACCCTACAATATGGAGTGAAGAAGCCAAAATAGTAGCTTAAGATACCATTGAAATAAAAGAATTGATTGAAATCTGACATATTTATATTTGTAAACTCGTGTTACATCGGAGCAGTGTAGTGAACAGAAAGAAAAATATCGAATCAGACCCAATTTATCGTAATCGATTAGTAAATATGCTAGTTGATCGTATCCTGAAAAATGGCAAGAAATCACTGGCTTATCAGATTTTTTATCAGGCTATGAAGCGGATTAGGTAAAAGACAAATAGGAACCCACTGTCTGTTCTGCGACAGGCGGTGCGCGGGGTAACTCCCGATGTAGTGACAGAAACCAAACGTGTAGGTGGATCAACTTATCGAGTTCCCGTTGAAGTAGTACCGGCAGAGGGAAAAGCTTCGGCTATCCGGTGGTCATTAATCGCGTGTCGAAGACGCTCAGGTCGAAGTATGGCTTTAAGATCGAGTGATGAATCGATGGATGCCGCCAGGAATTCCGGTAGTGCCATACGGAAGAAGGAGGAGACTCATAAAGTTGCGGAAGCTAACAAAGCTTTTGCTCATTTCCGTTAGTTTCGGATTCGTTCCAATCCACAATCTTTCCGTTGTGGATTGGAACCGGGGCACAAACTATCGGGGAATCAAAAAACACTATGAAGAAATGGCTGAGTGAGGAGTGACCGACGAATAACGGGTGTCTAAGCCACAAGTGGGGGTTGGCTACTACTTTTTTTTTCCCTCTAGGTTGTCAATTATTAGACTCCTCCTAACCTAATAGGATAGCGAGGGGGGGGGGCGATGCAGAGTTACGGAGTGCCTCGCAAAAAGGCTTGACGCTTGACCAGTTTTTCAGAGACTGAATTTGATTGAGGCGCGCACCGCATACCGCATAGAGTGGAAATTTAATTTTTTTTTTTTAAAGGGAAGCCTTGTTGTAATTAAAGGAAAGCCTTGTTGTAAAACAATGGGTGAAAATTGTTTGAGGCATCGAGAAGAAGCCCCCATATCCGATAATTCTGGGGACTCAATTAATTTCGGTTGACACAGATAGGTTTTTGTGATATATTACAAATTAACAAGCTTGCTAGCCTGGGGAATCACTAATTAGTTTTTGAAAACCGAAAATTACCATGACCGCAACTTTAGAACGACGCGAAAGCGCAAGCTTATGGGGTCGCTTCTGCGACTGGATCACCAGCACCGAAAACCGTCTTTACATCGGATGGTTCGGTGTCTTAATGATTCCCACCTTACTAACCGCAACCTCTGTATTCATTATTGCTTTCGTCGCAGCTCCTCCTGTAGATATTGATGGTATTCGCGAACCCGTTTCTGGTTCCTTGTTATACGGTAACAACATTATCTCTGGTGCTATCATCCCTACTTCCGCAGCTATTGGGTTACATTTCTACCCAATCTGGGAAGCAGCTTCCGTCGATGAATGGCTTTACAATGGTGGTCCTTACGAACTTATCGTTCTTCACTTCCTACTTGGTGTAGCTTGCTACATGGGTCGCGAATGGGAACTAAGCTTCCGTTTAGGTATGCGTCCTTGGATCGCTGTTGCGTACTCGGCTCCTGTCGCAGCTGCTGCCGCCGTCTTCTTGATCTACCCAATTGGTCAAGGAAGTTTCTCTGACGGTATGCCTCTAGGCATTTCTGGTACTTTCAACTTCATGATCGTCTTCCAGGCTGAGCACAATATCCTTATGCATCCCTTCCACATGTTGGGTGTAGCTGGCGTATTCGGCGGCTCTCTATTCAGTGCTATGCATGGTTCTTTGGTAACTTCTAGTTTGATCAGAGAAACAACTGAGAATGAGTCTGCTAATGCAGGTTATAAGTTCGGTCAAGAAGAAGAAACCTACAACATCGTAGCTGCTCACGGCTACTTCGGTCGTTTGATCTTCCAATATGCTAGCTTCAACAATTCTCGTTCCCTACACTTCTTTTTAGCTGCTTGGCCCGTGGTAGGTATCTGGTTCACCGCTTTAGGCATCAGCACTATGGCATTCAACTTGAATGGTTTTAACTTCAACCAATCCGTGGTTGACAGCCAAGGTCGTGTTATAAACACCTGGGCCGATATAATAAACCGTGCTAACCTAGGTATGGAAGTCATGCATGAACGTAACGCTCATAACTTCCCTCTAGACTTGGCTTCTGTTGAAGCTCCTTCTATAAACGGATAATATCCGTCTGGTTATGCAGCACAATTGGATACCAAATCTCTTAACTCCGGAGGAGGAGGTTTGGTGTCCAATGAGGCGAAGGTTCGTGCGGTAGAACGAATGGAAAGGATGATAACAGCTTGTCACAATTTCACGATTATAAGTTTTCAACCTCGAATTCCGAAAACTATTTGGAATATCCTTCTGCGATTTAATAGATTACGAAGTTTCCTACTCCGATTTGCAGAATGCTTGTAATCTCCCACCCCAATCTTTTGGATAAAAAAAAAAATTGAGAGCGCATTCCTCATTTCAAATATTTTCTATTGTCTTGTTATATATACAGTTAATATGTATGTGTATCAACCGAAGAATCTATCTAGCTTGCTTAACGGATAGATCTCGTTCACGTCCGGGGGGGGGCCAACTAAGTCAACAGAAGGGGCGGACGTAGCCAAGTGGATCAAGGCAATGGATTGTGGATCCATCACGCGCGGGTTCAATCCCCGTCGTTCGCCCATCCAATTGGGTAATTCGATCCCATCGCTCTGCTTGGAACAGAGGAGAATTGTTAAGGTGGGTGGGATATGTGTGGGTCTCCTCGACAATAACAATTTAGAATTCCCGATCTAATTCCAGTTTTGGATACGACTATTCACAGAAATCACTAGACTCGTTTGAAATATTTATTCCATCCCATCTTGAAATTTTCAAGATTATTGGTATAATAAATGTGGGAAATAGATAGTATCTACCGCATAGAATTAATATGAAAAAAGAAAATAAGGTGAAAAAGGTGGCAAAAGAAAGAGTAGGAAGTCCAGATTTTTCATCTAAAATTTCAGAGTTAGTAGAAGTCAGTCTATTAGATCACTTCTTCGAATCATTGAAAAACCAACATCTCAAAGAATTTTTAGTTAGTCCATCTTCCAATTATCAACCTTTTATCAGATTATCTGACTTGTGATTTCTGAGTTCACTTTTTTTACGCAATCTGCGTGATTCACTAAAAAGAGATAGTGGCATCACCCTGGAGATGCTGATGTTGCTAACAATACCAATTTTTATGCATTGCTTGAGTGACAAAAGGTCGATCGAAAGAAGTTTTGTATTAGCGGGAGTCATTAATGGGGGTGACGGAGTAAGAAAAAAACAAGCAGAAAATTATGATGACTTCTCCTGCGACTGCTTCCCCCGATTCGAAAGATCTTTATCTGTTGAAAGGAGTGAAAATAGGGGAATACCTGTTTCCCACTACTTAGGTTTGAACGGAGATATTTCTGCAGGTTCAACGAAAAAAGAGAAGCAAGTTCGTTATGATGCGATGATTCCCCCGGTTTCCGGTAGGTGGGAGGCATGCGTAGTGAGGGATTCACTCCTTGGCGGAGATATATCCAAGGATGAGACTGAAAGGATTCAAGTATTTTGTAGGGATAGGTGTTTACAAAATTCAAGTAGGTTTTTCAAATTCTATAACTATCTGGTAGTTTCTAAAAACAACCAAAGTGATTTCGATTCGTTATTCTTTTTGAAAAATCGTAACAAGCGGGATCTGGGTCGGTTACAAGCAACACAATTGAGAAACGACTCATTAAGTCCCGTAGTATTAAACTCCTATGACAAGGCGTTACTTGAATCCGGAATTTTAGCAGATCACCGGAGGGATGGATCGGGATTTTATTTCGAGCGAGAAGCCTTTTCCAACTTGTCTTCATTTACGTCTTGTGAAAAGACGACGTCGTTTCGTGGCTGTATATCCGGATTAGATTGTGACAAAAATGGGGAAGAATTTACCATTCTACACACTTATTCACAAATGAAAAATGGATTAATAAATCGATTCACCGAATTTCTCTCGATAATTGAGAAATCGAATCTGATTTTTGATGGGGCAATAGTTATTGACGTCAGTAATAGCGTCAAATCTGGGAAAGGATTTCCATTGAAAACGAAGGGTGACATGCTGCTTACTCAAATATCTGGCAAAAAACTTGGGCTAGCGAGTAGCAGACACCTCAACCTCAATGAGATTCTTCCAAACTATTTTCAAATATCTTTAGGTATACCTAAAAAAATAAGTAATCGAAGTGAAAATACTACTTTTTTAAACTAATTGAAAGAAAAGGGTAACATACATTCAATACATTCTTTAGTTAGATTGTATGGACGAAGTAGAATCATACCTCTCTACTCAACATACATATTTCTTTTCTATGACTATTTCTGCGCATTATCTACTGAATATTTATTCCAAATCAAATATCGGTTGGATGGCTGGACGGGGAGCGGGGAGTACACCGGTGTAACAATAATTGCAACTGAATAAATAGTATTGAAATGGAAAGATAACGTAGAGCGCCTATTGAACGAATATATTAACTTTCAAATTGATGATTATAGAAATGTTCAGTCAAATGTGCATAGGTGGCTCGATACGACCGGGGATTCGTCTTTTTTCCCTGTCGGGGAAGTCTTAAAGTATGACTTGGAGGAATCGATTTGCCGTGTATCAATAATAAGAAACGAATTACTAAGTAATATTGGTGTCAGTCTCGGTAGTAACAATCAACGGAACAAAAAATATTTTCATCGATTTCTCAATGTTTTTTTTCTTTATAAAATGATTGTTGCTGAGGTTACTCGCCAGAAAGCTTTGATATATACCATTGATTATTGCATCGAAAAATTGAACGATATAGATCTCGAGAAATTGAACAAGATAGATCTCATGAAGCTTGATCTTTTATCAAGTTTATTCGATGGTTACATTGACGAACAGATACTTTTCCTCAAAACAATTCTTGAGAGAAAAAAGAGTTTATTCATTGAATCCAAACTGTTAATGAGTGGGAAATCGGTAGGCTCTTCGACCGAGCTGGAACCTGAAGTGAATCCTACTTCTCTCGGGTTGCCCCGCATCGAATCCATCCGAGCAGGATTTTCAAACGATGCTCTTTCCATTACGGGGAGGCAATTTTGGAATCTGTTTCTGCATGATTTAAACCGTGGGGGAGGTTCAACTAGAGATATTGGTGGTAATATTTCGAGATACACTTCCGATCAGGTTAATAAACTAAACTTTCTAGACGACTCACCTATACGGAACTGTGCTGGAAGCAACTTTATTCCGAGAATCAAAAGGGATTTTTTTATTGGGAAGTGCAACAGTAGTTATCTCAACGTCTTAGAAAACTTCTATGCGGGCTCCGAAGATGAAACCATCTCATCTAATATCATCTCATTTATTCATCCCCAACTGTCAGATTCGTTGTCATCCAATTTATCGAAACAAGCAGCAGGGGAGGTTGCTGGCCACGTACTCACACCAATTCAATTTATTTTGTCTAATCTGCATGAATCCACAGCATTAGTAACTCACTCAGATGGACTTTCCAATTCTATTTCGGATCTGAAGAGGTTACTGGCGAGTTTGAACTCATCTCCTCGTGAAACGATAGAGTCATTTCTATATTCGTGCAGTAGCAATGGGGTTTATTTGGAGAAGACGTCCATAAACTCCGATTCATCGTCGGATCGGCGACCCCGATCTCGTCCCAAGAATCTGGTATTGGATCGAGTCTATCAAAATAATTTGTCTATTAGGTATTTCTGGGAACCGGAAGAAATGGAAACATCTTACTGGTCGCTAAGACTCCCATTATGCAACGATGTAACATCGAGATCTCTAGCAGAATCGATTGGAAAGGAGGTTGCGCACGAAGATACGGACTTCGCGGATCAATCTATCCGGAAAGAGGCTATTCGTCCATCCCACTTTATCAATTTCAATGAATTATTAAAAGATTTGAACAGATATAAGATCTCTTGGATCTTTTGGAAAGACAATATCGGTGAAAAATGGAGCTTATTTGAAGATTATATACCTTGGTTTTTTACCCCCACCTGGTGGAGATACTTCTATGACCTGATTAGAGAAACATATCCAGAAGTAGTACTTAAAATAAGTTCTGACTCAAATCATAATTTCCCCAGAATTTATAAAAGAATTGCTGAGGATGTAGTAGATGGCGCGAAAGCCTATTTATTCCAAAGACTGCAAAGCCTGGGATTGAGATTCGACAACGATTCTGTCAATACTATAGTATCCGAGATAGGTCTTCTTATTTTCGAAGAAATTCCTGATGAAGCGGAGATTTTACATTCGGGAGGATGGTCAGTATCTCAATTTTCCAATAGGTCTATCTTCTATTACTTTATTCTTTCAGTATTAATTGTTCTTGCATTATTCAAACACCCTTTGTCTGCCGTTTCGGGTTTCAATTCCTTTCATTCATGGAAACGTTTCAATACTATTGAATATTTAACAGACCCAACGCGTGGATCCTATTTGAAAGAGGTAATGTATTCCCCTTCGACAAGCTAAATGTCAACGAGAGATCTACTAATCTATTCTTTGAATAGATTCTTGAATTATATAAATAATATAATATTTTTCTTCTTTGTGAAAAATGAACTCGATTCATGGATGTTTCATAAAGAAAGCTCCGATATCCTAGATAGTAAGAAAGAACTACCGACTCAACATTTAGTGACGAATAAAATTCTTTATAGGTATGTGTCGAAATTGAATTCCAATTATGATTTATTGAGCAGCGAGATTTATCATGAACCTTATCCACAAGAAAGATCTAATGTCTTGGCATACTTACTTCAATTCTGGCAAAATGATCTATTGAGTCACAAGATCCGTAAGTTGGATCCTGCGGAGAAGTGGGCTTTTTCCGCCCTCGAGAGAAATATTCTATTTTCAGCAACAACGAGACGAAGAGGCAGTCTACTAAATATGCCATGTCATGACATACCTATCTCACTCCAATCGGGATTATTACCATCTAAAGGAATTTTGCTAGTAGGACCCATAGAAACTGGCCGATCTTCCATTATTAGAGATGTGGCATTCGATTCCTACTTTCCAGTGGTGAAACTACCACTGAAAAAGCTGATATACAACCGATCCTTTTTTAATAATGTACGTGGAAATTTCATCTCGAAAGAAAGCGTACACCGATTAAATTTCGTTTTTGAAATGGCGAGAGAGATGTCTCCTTGTACACTATGGATTCAAGATATTCATGAATTGAATATTCATCGTTCGTATCATAAGCTAGAAGCTGATCCCAAATTCTTACTTTGCCAAATATTGAAAAGTATTGGTGACAGGCGCAGCAATTCCAACATCCGCAAGAATGTTGTTATCGCTACGACTCATGTACCTGCGAGGATAGATCCAGCTCCAATAGCTCCGAACCGGTTAAACTAATTGATAAATTTTCGAAAATCCAACGGGTATCAACGTCATAAAGAATTATCAATTCTATTACGTATCAAAGGTTGCGAAATGGAGGCTAATCCGCCTCTTCCTCTTATTGAAGGTACTGGGTCTGGAACTACGGGTTATAGTAAACGAGATTTATTCCTTCTTGCTAATGAGGCGTTATTAATAGGTACTTCCAAAGGAAGTAAGATTATACGTAGCGACGCAATTGAATTAGCTTTGCATAGACAACATTCGACTGCTAGTGATATGGGCAATGGGATAGAATCCGGTTCTGAATGGGAAATCTTTTCTTACGAGATGGCGGAAGCTACTTCGAAGAATAGTTTGACAGATACTTATCTCACAAATACATATATTGGTCGTAACGCGTTGAAAATGCGATTTTATTATTTGTCTAACTGGTATGTGGAACCTTCAATAACCAAGTCAACATTTAGTGAATTCACTCTATTTTCGCATATCCCAGGGATACTAGCTGGATTAGCAGCTCGCGATTCGCTCCAAATGGATATGAGAAAGAGGGGAAATTTCATTGTTATCGACAAACTCGTAGAGAATGACTTGAACCTAGCTTGTGGTGTACTAGAAAACCTCTCAACTAATTTCTCACGTTCAGAAATTTGTAAAGACGAAAGTCGACACAGTAATAGTCTTTCCTTCTCCGTTCCTATCGATAAACCCAAGTATTGTTCAGGTGTAACCTCTACAAGCCGTTCTTCTCAATTTATGAGAAAGGGGGGATTTAGCAGTCTAACCGACTTCGAACTGCAACAGTCACCCGAACTAATAAACTCAAGTCCGACGGAAGTGTCGCGCGAGATCACTTGGTCCCACAAGGCTTGGCGTCTCCGTTTCCTGCGAAGCGGGGCTTATGAATTGATGAGGGTATTATCTGAACCCAATCATTTGTATAATTTAATTCTCCTCTACCAAAATCAGAATTATATACCCCAACAAGATTTCGAATTCAATAAGATTAAAGGTGACAGAAGTAAATGGTGTGAGAAAAGCGGATATCTATTCAGTTTTGAAAAATCTGCGAGTAATGTGACAGATAAATCTATTAAAAGATTGGAAAACCGGTTGGATAATATGTTGTTACGCGAGCAATTTCTCGAATTGGGAATATCCGGCGACTCATCTAATGAATATGAAACACACTGTAATCGATTCGATGAAACGACTCGACTTTTCGGGGGGCGCTTCATCTGGGACCCCATGCTTCTGTTCCAGCCAGATCCTAACATTCCTTCCTCGCGTCGCAGCTTGTTGCCGACGAAAGAACTGGCGCGGAGGCTTTACACCATTTACGGTATGAGAAGGCAGCACCTTAATAAAATGTCAAATAAAAAAATTAAAAATTTCTTTCTATATCGTGAAGATAATCCGAAATTGGAACCTGACTCATCTATTAAGCGGTTGAATAATCTCCCTTTGGATGAAGAGGAGCGAGATTCCGAATACGTCAAAGAAACTTCCTCTATGGATATACATCTGCAATATCCGCAGACATTTAGTCCCGCTCGCTTTGATTCCTACGTGGTAGCAGAAGATTTCCCAGAGCGATTTATTCGGTTTAGGCTTCTGGTTCATAGAAACAAATGGATGAGGCGAAACCGTTGCCCATTTCAGGATTTTCTTATCTATAATATGTTGCTTGAAATTTATTAATATCTACTCAATCCGTTCTGGTTTGGTGGGGCGTCACTGGATCGAACGACGAAACAATTTTTCCATGAAAGTTCATAGAACAAATCTTAGATACCCCCCATTCTGTCTAGATCTCTAGCAATATAATTAGAAGCCAAATCAGTAAAAGGAAGATCTATATTTTTCTTTTACTGATACAAATAATTTTGTCGTAGCATTTTAAATAGTTGCATTTTAAATAGTTAAGGAACTGAAGACCATTTCCTATATGACTCTTTTTTTTATGAGTCTCTCTGCTTAGAAAGAAGATTGAGAAGGAGCAATAGCTTATTCCGTAGGGATTTTGCAAAACAGCCTTTCAACATCATGCTTGGAATAGATCCTCTATTTCAGAAAATTGTGGATTTACTCCCCCCCCCAGATGACCTATCGATTCGCTCATTCCAATTGCTCAATACACCGGAATTGAAGTGGGGGACCCCGGGGGGGACCTCTTATTCTTATTAGGCAGGGTCCTTGCCTTGGGGGTATTCAAGGGGGGGGGGGGGGGGAAGGACGCACAAATCTTTTTATCTTCAATTGTTAGAGCTGGAAATAAGCACGAGAGTGAATCATCCACTGGTTGGTGGGTCACGGTCCAATGCAATTTGATTTGGCATATGTGGGAAACACAACTATCCAATTACTAGGAATTATTGACGTAGATTCGAACGAATCTCCCCGGGTAGGATTCGAACCTACGACCAATCGGTTAACAGCCGACCGCTCTACCGCTGAGCTACCGAGGAAAGTGGTAGGGGGATTCATCATACGCACCCAAAGACTTTTGTTCTTTGAACCGCTTATAAATCTGTGAGACGTTAGGCTTTCTCCGACATTTTGTTAAGTAAACTTCGCGTACGCTCTAACTCCCATTATAGGAGGAGGAGGCGGCGATAGCAATCCCATTTGAATGGAGGGGTCCCCGAATCATGGAAGGGGGGGGGGGAGGAGGTCGATCGAGGTCGAGATCAACCCCACAAGCCCCCCACGATCTTTACCGATCAATCGCCAATTAGTACTTCCTATTCCCCCCCCTACAAGAAGCGTAGTAGAATAGCCGCAGGATTCCCCTACCTCATAGAAAAAAGTAATATCTCTGAGGAATAGAAGGAACAAAAAGTAGAGACATAGAGATGGGGAAGATGAACAATAGTCGGGAGAAATGAACACGAATTGGAGCTTCGTGAAACGAAAGTAGCAGTTTACGGCAAGGGCGGAATTGGGAAATCGACAACTAGCTGCAACATATCAGTAGCTTTAGCTAGGCGGGGGAAGCGGGTACTGCAAATCGGGTGTGATCCCAAACATGATAGTACCTTCACTCTCACAGGATTCTTAATACCTACAATTATAGATACTTCACAATCGAAAGATTATCACTATGAAGATGTGTGGCCCGAAGATGTAATCCACGGGGGTTATGGTGGGGTGGATTGCGTCGAGGCCGGCGGACCCCCCGCAGGGGCAGGCTGCGGGGGATATGTCGTGGGAGAAACGGTGAAGCCATTGAAGGAGTCAAACGCCTTTTACGAATACGACGTTATCTTATTCGACGTTTTGGGAGACGTAGTTTGCGGGGGCTTTGCAGCTCCGCTGAATTACGCGGATTACTGTATCATTGTAACGGATAATGGATTTGACGCCCTTTTTGCAGCAAATCGCATTGCCGCATCGGTGAGGGAAAAAGCGCATACCCACCCGTTGCGGCTAGCCGGTTTGGTGGGAAACCGAACATCTGAAAGAGACTTAATTAATAAATATGTAGAAGCTTGCCCCATGCCCGTACTCGAGGTATTACCTCTAGTCGAAGATATTCGCGTTTCAAGGGTGAAGGGTAAAACTTTATTTGAAATGGCTGAATGCCAACCAAATCTGATTTTTGTTTGTGATTTCTACTCAAATATAGCGGATTAGACTCTATCTAAGCCGGAGGGAGTCGTACCACGAGAAATTCCAGATAGAGAATTATTTAGCTTACTCTCTGATTTTTATTTAAATCCCAATTTGGAAAAGAGAGGGGAAACTCAAGATGATCGGCGATGTACTCTGCGTGATCAGCAAGATACTCCGCTTGATTTTACGATTATCTGATACTGAAGAGACCGCATCTCCGCATATATGTATATATACATCTAAACCTCCCCAAGGAAACACTTTCATGAAGACTCTTGAGATGCCTACTTTCGAGTGCGAAACCGGTAATTATCACACTTCCTGTCCCATTAGTTGCGTAGCTTGGCTATACCAAAAGATTGAAGATAGTTCTTTCCTAGTAGTAGGTACAAAAACCCGCGGTTACTTTTTGCAGAGTGCCCTTGGAGTCATGATTTTTGCGGAACCTCGTTACGCAATGGCGGAATTAGAAGAGGGAGACATCTCAGCTCAGTTGAATGATCAAAAGGAATTGGAAAGAATTTGTTTACGAGTGAAAAACGATAGGAACCCCAGTGTCATTATCTGGATTGGCACCTGTACCACAGAAATAATAAAAATGGATTTGGAGGGCATAGCACCCAAATTGGAAAAACAACTTGGAATACCAATTGTGGTTGCACGGGCGAATGGGTTGGACCACGCTTTCACCCAGGGAGAAGATACTGTATCGGCTGCTATGACACATCGATGTCCGGAATATAATCATCGTACCACGAACCAACGGAAGGGAGACGTGGCTAGGCGTGTTGGGGTTGACATGGTCGCCCCAAACAAATTTGTCTCTGACGAAGAATTGAAATTAAGTAGATGTAATTTAGTGCTTTTCGGATCTCTGCCTTCAAGTGTAGCTTCTCAATCGAATTTGGAATCGAGGCGTCAATCTGTTTCTGTGTCGGGCTGGCTACCCTCGCAAAGATACACCGAACTTCCCGCTTTAGGCGAAGGTGTCTACGTATGCGGAGTGAATCCCTTCTTGAGCCGAACGGCGGCAACACTGATGCGTCGGAGGAAATGTCAGTTGATCGGGTCACCTTTTCCCATCGGCCCTGATGGAACACGCGCCTGGATCGAAAAGATTTGCTCAGTATTTAATGTAAAACCAGAGGGCCTGGAAGAAAGAGAGAATCAGATATGGAAAAGTCTTAGTGATTACCTCGAAGTGATAACCGGTAAGTCAATCTTTTTCATGGGAGATAATCTATTGGAAATTTCTCTAGCAAGATTTTTAATTCGATGCGGAATGGTTGTTTACGAAGTAGGTATTCCCTACATGGATAAGCGATATCAAGCTGCCGAGCTATTGCTTCTGCAACATACTTGTGAGAAGATGAAGAAGCCCACGCCCCGGATTGTCGAAAAACCCGACAACTACAGTCAGGTGCAGCGTATGCATGAGCTACAACCTGACTTAGCAATTACTGGAATGGCCCACGCCAACCCCTTGGAGGCTAGAGATATAGATACCAAATGGTCGGTTGAATTCACATTTGCGCAAATTCATGGATCTGTTAACGCGAGAGACGCTCCGGAGCTAGTTACTCGTCCATTGCGACGTAGAAATGACTCTATTTTAGGCTGCCGCAGCTTATCGAGACAGACAGTAGATGTCTAATTAAGTTGCTATGAAGAGAAGTAATTGTTAAAAGTTGGTAGTTAAAAGTTGGTAATTAATCATTATGAAGAGTTATATATATATATATATAGTCACCTATATAATTAATAGTTCTTAATCGAGAAACTTGTTCATTTCTTTAGTTTTTTTTTTCTCCATTTTTTGATTAAGAAAATAAATTCCAACTTCTTTGGTGAAGTTTACGATCCAAATATGCAACTGATTTTTCAAAATCATTTGTCTTATTTCACTTTCGTTTGTATAATGTAGATGGTATCGATATGGACGTCGGAATAGTGAATTTCGGGATGGAGAATGCCGCGGGTCTAGATGGAGAGGAAAAAGCGCGGGGGGATGAAAACAGATGGGGCAGCAATTCCGTACATCAAAAATACTACAACGAATATAAATATATTGAATAATTTGTCACTAACTGGGCTGAAATCAATGAGTCCTTATATACTATTTGGCCTGTATTACGGCTTACTTGCGACACTACCTGTTGGACCTTCCCAAATATTATGTATGAGATCCTTTTTTTTGGGGGGAAATATAAGTGGTTTCGCTTCTTTGAGTGGTTTGATGCTGGCGCAGCTGGCAACTGCAATGTCAATATATTGTTCACCAATCTATATATTGCTATCAAAACCACATCTACTCACTATCGTGGTAATACCTTACGTGGTGGTATTTTGTCTGACAATTAACGACTTACCAAGTTACCAGATTCTGCGTCCCGTCACCTCATTGCGCGATTCACGAGTAGTAAGTTTATTTCTAAATAGTTTTTTGTTTCAAATATTGAATCCCATTCTACTACCGAATCCTGTGTTGACGAGACTAACCCACCTGCTTCTCTTTCGTTATAGCAGTAATCTACCATTTGTAATAACTAGTTTCTTAGGTTGGTTAACTGGTCACGTAGCATTCAGCTACTTGTCCAAACTACTTCTGATTCGCGTGAAGAAAGATTCGCCAGTTATATATTTATTGGTAAAACGTGCTATCTACACAACTTTTAGTATTGTTTTTGTAGCAAATGCGTTGATTTATCTGGGTAGAGCTCCGGTGTCTTTTCGGACCATAAAGTTCATGAATGAATCTCATGATAAAGAAATGTCTTTTTGGGAAATTGCTGAGTATCCAGATTTTCTGTGGTGGTTTTTCAAGCCGTGGCCTACCTCTTTTTTCGACCCCTCAAGAGGGAATCGAGGTAATCGATTCATCAGAAATAGCCGATCCAATATCAATAGCAGCTTTTACAAGGGAAAAACATCTACATATTTCTTCAAGCGGTGTTTAACTGATGGGAAACAGAGGTTATGCATCGCAGCGTTGCCCAGTTTGTCAATTTTTGAAAAATAATTGGAGAAATATCTAAGGGGGTCCTATAAATTTGCGGGGACCTATTCCTCACATCGAGGCTGGATTTTACAAAAGTTAGTAAAAAATAAAATCTTTCAAAAAGAATTAATAGATAGAGTCAAATTACTGGATGCGGGGTCTCCCTTCTCGAAAGCGATGGAAAGAAAAATTCGATTGATAGATGAGGGTAGACGAAGAGTACCCCATGTCTACGACCCCTTCATAAGTAACTTACGTGTACGTATTCCGGTCCCGCAGACATTTTTAACGGGAGATGAGTTGAGCTTGACCAGATGGAATTGGACTGAATTAGAGACGAGGGAAAAAATTAGAAAGGGGAGAGATGCCGCTGTAACTAAAAAGAATTCCATCGAGGATTGCATTTCTTCGAATAATGGAAGATTGAGACGGGGAGGCAGGAATCCCCTACCGTGGGAAACTTTGCCAGCAAAAGCTCGACGTGCGTTCCAATTTATGTTCAAAAATCGAGTTTTGTACGATTATGACGTACAAAAAATTCTCAGGAAGATAAAATCTCCGTCCGGGCCCGCTGTAACTTGGGAAGAAGTAGTGAGTTTGGATCCCGAGGATCTCGCATTATTTCTTACTTATATAAAACAAGAAGAGAACTGCTACAAATTCGATCGGATTTTATTATCAAATAAATTTTCGATAACCGGTCGGAAACGCCCTCTAAACCCAAAGAGAAGGATGCACACATTCCACAAAATTGAGGATCTGAGTGCAAATCTGGCTCGGAATAACGAACTATATTTCGATACCGAGTTTGATTTTCCGGGAGCAGACGGCGATATCCGTCACAGAAAGTTACGGAATGTTGGCTTCACCTTCGCAAAGGGAAAACCCAGATCAACAAAATTAGTGAAACGATATGCAAGAATATCTGACTTCCGTCGGAAATTTCTGAAGGGGTCCATGCGATCCAGGAGACGAAAGACATTGCTCTGGAAGACACTTCAAGAGAAAGTGCGTTCGGCTTTTTTCCTTAGATTAACTGAAATACCCATTTCACTTCAATTACCCGTTGAACAGTTAAGGGGTTCGAAGAAAATAGCGAATTACCAATTTGGGCAACAATTAATTACTTCCTCGTCGACGAGTAAAACTTCAAGTCAGTCGAAACTTGCTCGTTCAGCTGTAGCGGCTAGATCAGACATAGGTCCCATTCATAACGGAAGAGGCTACATGCTGGTTTTTCAATCGAGATTTCGAAAGTTTATAAAGCTACCTGTACTTATAGCTTTTAAAACTATTGGCCGTATATTGCTTCGGCAAAATTCTGAATGGAATAAAGACTGGACGAAATGGAAAAAGGAAATTCACATTAATTGCACGTTTGACGGTGAGGAGTTCTCGCAAGATCAGCTTCCCCCCCGCTGGTTGAGAGAAGGTATACAAATAAAGATTGTATATCCGTTTCGGCTAAAGCCCTGGTACTCCAATGGGAAGAAAAAACGACTGATTCCCCGGAAGAAATATATGGAAGCTAACTCTATTGGGGATCAAAAATCGAGAAACAAACGGAGGTTGAAACATAAGAGGCCTAGATTTACTTATTTAACTGCTTTGGGATATCAGACAGATATACCTTTTGGAAGTATCCAAAAACAACCTTCATTCTGGAGGCCCGTAAGAAAGGAACTGATTCGAACTTGCAGGGAAGGATTTTCACTGGGAACCAAGCAAGCCTACCGTTTCCTCGATTCCAAATTCAATTTGGGAAAAATGTTGAAACCAAGTCTAACTTTACTGAGAGGGTTCAACCTATTTTTTAAGGTCGGAGGGATCTCAGCTGACTCCGTCTCAACTTACAATCCCCGGATGAGGCCTGTACTTAGCGACGATACAAACAAAGAAGTAGAATTAAATTCAAATTTTGGTAATAAAAATGGGGGATCCTTCGATGTCGGCGAGGAAGTGAAACTAGCTAGTAATATTAATAAGCAATTAGTTACTCGAGAATCAACTGGTGGAGAAGTCGTGGCGAATAGTTACGTAACCGGATTGCCAAATCCGTTAAAGGAAGGGGTTGACCCAGATCAACCGGACACTGAAACAACTCAAGTTGATGAATTAACTTTGGAGTACAGATTGAAGGATACAAACCTCGCCAATTTCGTGACATTCGATGAGGAAGAATCAACAGGTTTCAAAGAAATGACTTTGAAATTATATATATTCGTTGCAGAGGCAATCGAGAAATCCCTTTTAGTTATATCAATATCATATCTAAAAGTTAACAGAGATCTATGTTATTCCCTCAATGAACTTGTTGCGTTGCGTACACAACTAGTAGACGTAATAAATATTACTATTCGGGAAACAAATTTAGTTTTCCCCAAACCGGGAGATAGATTGTCACGGTTTGACAAAACTCGATGGTTACCTCAAGGTTATCTCTATAACAGTATTTGGGATCTCGGCGTGAAAAAAAACTTAAACCTGAATTTATTGGCGACTGGTAGCGGGGGCAATCATAAGGAAGAAGTTAGAAGCGACGGGGGCCACAGTGGTGAATTGACCCGCCACCAGTCTGGACAATCTTTGGCTTATTCCGGAGATTCCTCCGGGCTTTCCGTTGGGTACGGCTCAACTATTTCAAACCGAAGTGAAATAAGTAATTGCACAGATATCTCGTCTGATAAGTCGACTAGCAAAATTGCGAAGGATTTTCTCAATGAACAGGTTTTAAAGTGTATAGAAGAATGGGGATTTCTGAAGAACTTATGCGATCTAGACGCAAGTAATTGGAATAAATGGTTGGATTGCTTTTCTGAATACAACTTGCCACCGGCACTGTGGCGCGACGTAGCGCCCCACAGGTGGAGAATTAGTTCTGATTGCTTGAACGAATTCAGTGATATCGAAAAGAAAGTTGCAGACAAACAAGAACGTCACGTCCTTCGAGGTGAGTTGCACAACTATTCTATATATGCTGAAAAACCCTTACTTAGGGATCGAATTACAAATCTCAGTAGACTCCGGAAACGTAGATATCTAATACAGGGTTTCATCGATTTCGTACGAAATGGGGATATGCAAAAATTTTCCATCCGGCAATATGCTGCTACAGAAAGGCTTCACGGCGAAAATCGCATTTCGAGAATTACTAAAGTAAGGGGGAGGGGGGTGAATAGATTATTTGACTTCCGCACTTCTGATTCGGAGATCAAATTCAATTCTAAGTTTGATTTGATGCCGTGGTTAGTTACAGATTTTGCAAGAGCAAAAGGCCTTTTTAAGAAAAAAGTAAAGAGGTCAAGAGATCCTGTTTTGAAGGATAATACTGCATACGGCGTAGTACTAGATATAACTCGGAGATTCCAAAAAGTATCTGACGAACTGTACGAAATAATGCTAGATGAAAGAGAAGATGCAGACTACCTATTTCGGTGGAAATGGAAGTCTGAAGTGAAACTAGAAAATTTGAGAAGCCTGACAGCTCTCGCAAGAATGTTAGGAGATGACCGGGATCTTATCACACTTTGCGCGAATACCGCCGTAGATTCGAAGCTATTAGACCTATATTTCAACGCAACAACGAAACTTGGTCTCTTCCATGACTTGTCTATTCTCTCGGCTCATCGTTTACCAATATTATTCGACGACCAAAATATGGTATACAAAATAATTAATCCCCTGCTAAAATTCAAGTCTAGATTGAAAAACAGAGCCAAGAAACGGCTATACGGGAAAATATATAGCGATACCTATATCTCAAAATTGTCACTTGTAGCCACAGAAATAAACAAGAAACGGTCTCACCTTTATAACATTGGGGATCTCCTGCTTCCGCGACGTCGACGGGAATTCCGATTCCTTCGATCTCTGCTAATGTCGAGTTCTACAAAACTGGGAGCACACCAGTTCGATTCCGAATTCGATTCTATATCGAAAATTGGACAGACTCGCAGTAGCAAAGAATCTGAGCCTTCGGAGCTAGGGGAAGTTCAAAGGATTAAACGATTTACGTGGCCCAGCCACCGTTTGGAGGAATTAGCCTGCACCGGTAGATTCTGCTTCAACCTTACTACTGGGAGCCGATTCACAATACTTAAAATTCGAATGTATCCTATTATTCGGAATTAACAAGAGCAAGTCGACATGAGGGACAAGACGAAGATTTAAACATATGTGTAATTAATTGGAATTACCTCCGCTTCGGTAATTCCAGTTAATGACACAATATATGTAATGTACACAATATATATAATCACAATATATATATAATGAGACATAGATACCCACGCCTACTTCATGCAGCGCCGCATCACAATTAGGAAAGTCAGACTCCGTTTTCGTCCAAGCCGCTATTGCTGCAACCGCCGACTAAACAGCTTATAATCGATTTGAGATAGAGCAAGCAATCGTAATTATCACTATTATTACTACGGATAAATATAAATCTATTGGCGCGCAGCTAGTCGGTGGGAACAAAGATACTGGGTTCACTGCTTCCCAAATTTACTACTTGACTCACCAGATTTTGAAGCTTACTTCCCACCTGGAATCACACTCCGAAGACTACTCATCCCAAAGAGGTTTGCGAAAATTACTGGGTAAACGTAGGCGTCTCTTAATTTATTTATCCGATGAGAATACAGCTCTATACACCAAGGTTGTAAAAAATTTGGGTATTCGGGGTTTAAAGGGGCGTTAATTTTTGGGCATAGGTTTGACATTTCGACGTGTCGCAGTTGGCGCAGTTTCTTCCGCCGAAGCTAGATCCCGTGATATTTACTGGAAAGGAAGTGACTTACGAGTACGCATCTTAAAGAATTGGATCCGGTTACGGTAAGCATGGGCCCTCATCATCCATCGATGCATGGTGTTCTTCGGCTCGTTGTTACCTTAGATGGAGAAAATGTCGTTGATTGCGAACCAATCTTGGGATATCTGCACCGAGGAATGGAGAAAATTGCTGAGAGCAGGACAATTTTGCAATACCTTCCATACGTAACAAGGTGGGATTATTTAGCCACTATGTTTACCGAAGCAGTGACGGTCAACGCGCCGGAGAGGTTGGCAAATATTCAAATACCCGCAAGAGCTAGCTACATACGCGTAGTCATGCTTGAATTGAGCCGAGTAGCTTCGCATTTGTTATGGCTTGGGCCGTTCCTGGCAGATATTGGCGCGCAAACTCCATCTTTTTACATATTTCGAGAAAGGGAAATGATTTACGACTTGTTCGAGGCTGCTACCGGTATGCGAATGATGCATAACTACTTCCGTATCGGGGGAGTTGCCGCGGATCTGCCTTATGGCTGGGTAGACAAGTGTTTAGACTTCTGTCACTATTGTCTCCCAAAAATTCATGAATATGAGCAGTTAATTACGAGGAATCCTATTTTTTTGAAACGGGTAACGGGGGTAGGTTTCACCAGCAGGCAAGACGCTATCAGTTGGGGTTTATCTGGACCTGCATTACGGGCCTCGGGAGTTCAATGGGATCTTCGCAAAGTCGACCATTACGAATGTTACGACAACCTGGATTGGCAGATTAAATGGCAAGAAGAGGGAGACTCCTCAGCTCGTTATTTGGTGCGAATTGATGAAATGAAGGAATCAATAAATATAATTCAACAGGCGCTGAAACTTCTTCCAGGAGGTCCATATGAAAATTTGGAGGGTCGACGTCTCGTTCAGCAAAAAGAAGAAATAGACTGGGGCGGTTTCAATTACCAGTTCGTCGGCAAGAAATCTTCTCCCACTTTTAAATTGCCTAAACAGGAGCATTACGTAAGAGTAGAAGCTCCCAAGGGAGAATTAGGAATCTCTTTGGTTGGAGATGACGATGTTTTCCCCTGGAGATGGAAGATTCGTCCACCTGGTTTTATAAATTTGCAGATTCTTCCGCAATTGATAAAAGGAATGAAGCTCGCAGATATTACGACAATATTAGGTAGTATAGACATCATTATGGGAGAGGTTGATCGTTGAAATGGCAACTGATATCGAAATTTACGGAAAACAATTAGTTCAACTATTTAATGAGTTAGAGTTTGCAACAAATTTCTTTGAATCAATTTGGATTATAGTTTCTACCCTCACTTTAGTTACGGGAGTCACGGCAGGAGTACCGGTAATCGTGTGGCTCGAGCGAAAGGTGTCTGCGGGGGTCCAGCAACGTACTGGACCGGAATACGCGGGTCCGCTGGGAATTACTCAATCTTTGGCAGATGGAATCAAACTTCTATTAAAGGAGGACATCATTCCATCCAAAGGTGATGCTTGGTTATTTACCGCTGGACCAGCCGTTGTAGTCACACCAGTCTTAATAAGTTACTTGGTAATACCCTTCGACCAAAATATCGTTTTATCTGATCTGGGTATAGGTGCTTCTTTCTGGGTTGCTGTCTCAAGCATCGTACCTTTGGGTCTTCTTATTGCAGGGTACGCCTCAAATAACAAATACTCCTCTTTAGGTGGTCTCAGGGCTGCCGCCCAATCTATCAGTTACGAAATACCCCTGGCTTTGTGTATATCATCTGCATCCCTACGTGCGATTCGCTAAGCATTAGTAATAGATGAAAACTTATACATATTAGTAAGTATAGTAGAAATATTATTCAGTAGTAGACCAAATAGTTATTCGGGTGAGATCAAACGGCGTTTTCGCAGTTACGGGTTCAAATCCCAGACCCTATGTACGGGCGTAGAAGCATATCCGAGCGGCGAATCAAATGCCGCCTTGCCCCAGGTCTAGACGCCATCTAGACTTGACGCGGGAACAAGTAGTCGTTTCACGCCTTTTAGGATTAGATGAAAGTGAACAGTAAGAAACACCAATATGCGCAAGAGATTTGTGAAGCAGGGAGGGCTGTAGTAATAAGCAGGGGCAACCAGATCACTAAGATCTTCAAATCTAAAAATTTTTATTTGCTTTCCCTAATATTTCCCCACATGAGATAGACTCGGTCTCGGTAGGGGCGGCTGAGTAGTGCATTCGAAAGATTTCAGTCTCGAGTATAGTACTGTTCACTGCGACGATAACCATTTGGAACGAAGTAACCCCCATGACAGTTTCGGTGATCAAAAAATCAAGTATGAACTTTCTTCATTTTTAGCCTGGAGCTTGGTACAACAGGCACATCGCCAAACTAGTCGATCCAATTTTCCTCTTTACCTTCAGGTGAAACTAAAAGTAATTTCATTTCTTTCTCTTTAGAGATCACGAAGATATATGTCGAACTCGATAAGTTTTGCAATAGGTCGCAATTAAAAAGAAGAAGTCAATGAGGTTGAGATAGGTTCGGAAGCAATTACTTTGTCGTGGCAAACAGAATCCCATTAATTTGAGTTGGTGATTTTTATTTCAGCTATAGGTCACGCCCAGGCGTCGTTAATCCCTCTCTATGAAATTTATGAGGAGCCGTATGAAACTCCAATTTCATGTACGGTTTTGAATTAGAGGCGGAGGTCGTCGCCGACTACTCTTATCTGGTAGCTTGAGTACGGTTGATATAGTGAAGACACAATCCAAATATGGCTTTTTCGGATGGAATCTGTGGCGTCAGCCCATAGGGTTCATAGCATTTTTTATTTCGTCATTAGCAGAATGTGAGAGGCTGCCGCTTGATCTGCCGGAAGCCGAGGAAGAACTAGTTGCAGGTTATCAAACCGAATATTCAGGAATAAAGTTTGGCCTATTTTATGTTGGTTCTCACTCAAATCTATTGGCTTCCTCGCCATTTGTAACAATTTTATATTTGGGGGGGTGGGATTCCTCAATTCCTTTCTTCGAAAATCTTGGACGAAATTCTTCATTTTCAGATTCTAGCGGTGAGTCCTTCGACGTGTTGGCACCTGGGGTGGGCATCATCACTACATTACCAAAATCTTATTTATTTATATTTATCTCTATTTTAACAAGATGGACTTTACCTAGAGTAAGAATAGATCAATTACTAGATCTTGGATGGAAATTTCTCTTGCCTATTGCTTTGGGAAATTTGTTGCTGACAGCCTCGTTTCAGCTTCTGCTAATAAGCTAACCTCCTCTACTTCAGTTTCAGTTCAAGTCAAATCTGTTTAATCTACTAAAAAGGAAAGGAAACAAATAAGCTGTTTGCTTCTTTTCCTGTACATATAAGTTTATCTGTACCAAAAACAAGTAGCAAGTTGGGTTCATCTATCTTATGTTTTCCACATTAATTGAATTTCGGAGTTACGGGCAACAAGCCGTAGAAGCCGCGAAATACATAGGTCAAGGCTCCGCGGTTACTTTAGATCATTCAAATCGTTCACCCATAACTGTCCAATATCCGTATGAAAAAATTTTACCATCCGAACGATTTCGTGGACGCATCCATTTTGAATTCGACAAATGTATCGCCCGCGAAGTATGTGTCCGAGTATGTCCGATCAATTTGCCGGTCGTAGATTGGATCTTGGTGAAGGACATCAGGAAAAAACGATTGAAGAGCTATAGCATCGATTTTGGAGTTTGCATCTTTTGCGGAAACTGCGTCGAATACTGCCCAACCAACTGCCTGTCAATGACTGAGGAGTATGAACTTTCCAGCTACGATCGTCATGAACTAAATCATGATCAAATGGCTTTGGGGCGTTTACCCTTCTCTACATCTCAAGATGTTTCAATTCGAGTGGTTTCGACTTCATTACATTTTTTATCCCCAAGGTTTGAGGGTGAGAAACTTAATATCTAATTAGTCACCTGCAAATTAATTGGATATTCTGAAAGGTGATTGGATATTCTGAAAGGTGAATTGATTGATTTGGTTATTTATAACTAAAGAAAATAAAAAGAAAGAGTATGAAGTAAGGGTAGAATTTTCGTAAAATATTTAAGTAGTTGTGTCCAACGAATCTATCTGAGTTAATTCATGAATTTATTTTGTCACTAATAGAATCGGGTATTTCACTAGGAAGTTTGGGCACAGTATCACTTGCTAATGTGGCTCATTCCGCTTTTTCCTCGGGGTCGGTTTTCACCCGCATATCCCTACCATACTTCGTATCGAATGCTGATTCCGTAGCTGCCGCACAACCGCTTGTATATGTAGGAGCTATAAATGTTTTAATCGTGTCTGCTGTAATGGTTACCGAGAAACCGACGCGATCCGGTTCTAGTACTCGTGGCGCCGGATACCTCGCTGTTTCGGGAGCTTGTGCAGTCCTATTTCTGGTATTGGTTAATACGATTAATAATACAAAGTGGTTTGATATCAGTTTTATCAATCAATCGGATATTTTTTCGTCAAATACACCCGGGATTGACGTCCACCAACTCGGGTATAAATTACTGAGTGAGTTTTTAGTTCCGTTCGAGCTTCTTTCGATACTTCTTCTAGTTGCTTTGGTGGGGGCAATTAACCCAGCGCGTGACGAAGACACAAATACAACTGACAAGAAGTCATCTCCTTCGTCATCTCGCAATAATTCTCTATTTTTCTGATTAACCTCAACTTCCTCAACTAGAAGTAAGATAAAAAAGTTGCGAAAAGAAATTGACTTATTAAAATTTTTGAGGAGGACTTTAATAAATCATGTTTGGACACGGACTAATTTTAGGTGCCTACCTTTTGTGTGTCGGATTTCTTGGCTTAATTACGAGTAGAAATATGGCTAGGGCACTTATGAGTCTCGAGTCAATTTTTAATGCAATTAATATAAATTTTATTACATTTTCAAACTTTTTTAACAATAAGCAAGCGGAGGGAGAGATATTTACCATATTCGTGATAGCCGTTGCGGCTGCCGAAGCTGCCACCGGGTTAGCCATTGCCCTTTCCCTTCAAAGAAATAGGAGATCTACTCGTATCGATCAGTTTAATTTGTTAAAATGGTGATTGATAAGTATATGAAGTGATTTTATAAATCCAATCAAATTTCTGTTCAACTGGAGTATTCCTATCTGTTCAATCGTTTTGATACCTTCGTCTATGTCGTATTTCAGAAGTAGTCAACTTATTGAATTGAAGGAAAAAAAACGGGATCCGATCAGATAGATTTAAGAGGAAGTATAAATATTTTACTTGGTGATAAAAATGGGAATTCGTGTAAGGGACAAGGAGGAAAAAGTTTCACTTCAACTCTTTTACTAAAAAAAAAGAAAATTGGTATACGAATTCAATAGGAGTAAGTAAACTCAATGGCACATTCAGTGAAAATCTATGACACGTGTATCGGTTGTACCCAGTGTGTAAGAGCATGTCCTACGGATGTGTTAGAAATGATACCCTGGGATGGGTGCAAGGCAAATCAGATAGCCTCTGCTCCTAGAACAGAAGATTGCGTGGGTTGTAAAAGATGTGAATCCGCTTGTCCAACAGATTTTTTGAGTGTACGTGTATACCTAGGGGCTGAAACCACCCGCAGTATGGGTTTAGCCTACTAGTTAGTCAATAAAACGGTGAAATTTAATTATTAAGTTATTTTGACTCGTACTCGAAGCTTCAATGTTGCGAAGTCCGAGTATGAGTCGTCGTAATTGGCCCACGCAGTTTCCTCCGTATCAAAAATTATTTTTTATTCATGATGAGTAATGTACCTCGGCTAACAACGATCGTTACCTTTCCAATTCTTGCCAGTTTCTTGCTTCCAATTCTACCTCGTGATGGAAGCAGAATCATTCGATGGTATACCCCGGGCATTTGCATATCGGAATTCTCGCTGATTACCCATATTTTTCATTGCCAATTTCAATTTGATTCCCGATCCATCCAGTTAATAGAGACGTCCAACTGGATAAACTCCATTCATTTTCATTGGATATTAGGTATTGACGGACTTTCCATGAGTCTCACTTTACTTACAGGTTTTATAACTACTCTGGCAACCTTAGCGGCTTGGCCGGTCACTCGTAATACACGGTTATTTCATTTTTCGATGTTAGTTACGTATAGCGGTCAGATTGGGCTGTTTGTTTCCCGCGACATCTTGCTTCTTTTCTTCATGTGGGAGCTGGAACTAATTCCAGTCTATCTACTTCTATGCTTATGGGGTGGAAAGAGACGTCCATATTCGGCCACGAAATTTGTTTCATACACAGCCGGCGGCTCCATCTTTCTGTTAGTAGCAGCCCTAACTACGAGTTTTTATGGAAACGGAGTACCCTCTTTTGATATCCAGGTTTTAATGGGTAAATCATACCCCATCTCGTTGGAAATCGCTCCCCATTTAGGCTTTTTAATTGCCTATGCGGTGAAATTGCCGGTATTCCCCTTTCACACCTGGTTGCCAGATACTCATGGAGAGGCACATTACAGCACATGCATGTTACTAGCTGGAGTATTATCAAAAATGGGGGGATACGGGCTAATTCGCATCAATTTGGGGTTGCTGATTCATGCGCATTTCTTCTTCGGATCGTGGCTGATATTGCTCGGAGCTATTCAGATCGTATATGCCTCTCTAGCTTCCATGAGTCAGCGTAATCTCAAAAGAAGGATAGCCTATTCGTCAATCTCTCATATGGGTTTTGTAGCCATTGGAATTGGTTCTCTGACGGACGCGGGTATTAACGGAGCCATATTGCAAATGATTTCTCACGGCTTAATTGGCGCGGCGTTACTTTTCCTTGCAGGTACTTGCTACGACAGGACGCATACTCTTTCTCTTGATGAATTGGGGGGAATAGCAATTCCAATGCCTAAAACATTTACCATGTTTAGTGCATCCTCGTTGGCATCTCTTGCATTACCGGGAATGAGTGGTTTCGTATCGGAATTATTGGTATTTCTGGGAGTTGTTACCAGCGAGCGATACTCATTTTTATTTAAAGCGGAAATTACGGTGCTGGAGGCAACTGGTACAGTATTGGCCCCCATCTACCTGTTATCCATGTTACGCCGAATGTTTTATGGTTACAGGTTGTCCAATGAATCAAATCCCTATTTAATTGATTTTGGTCCGAGGGAGGTATTCACCTCGACTTGTCTCTTTTTACCAGTACCAGGTATCGGTTCATACCCAAATCTAATTTTACCTCTACGGAATAGTGAAGCATCCTCCATATTGTTTTCATATTCGAATATGAAGTGAGGGGGAATAAAAAACCCAACCCAAATAAGTTACATTATCTTCAGTAGTTTGAGACAGAAGAAAATTATTTAGTTTTCGATTCCTACTTGGTAGAAAAGCTCACCAATTCTAGCTGCACCAACAATACTTACACGCGATACGTCCATCATTTTCCAATTGTTTACGCTTGCAACCGCTGGCACGAATAGAAATACACCGGGATGGGGAAACAAAAACAGACAAACAAGTGGATGCAGCTACTTACTGCTCATCTACTAAATGTTTATTTTTGTTCCCCCCTTTTGATTTGTGATTTGAATTTCCCCCCCAATTGTTCTTCTGCTTACTCGATGAAACTGAAAACCCGGTTAACTAGACGGTTTTATCTCCGACTTAGTAATTTTCAATTTTGTCATCTTCATATTAGCCATCCGTAGTTATGTAACCCAATTCCCAACAAATTGACTCCCGAAAAGCGAATCCGAACTAAGAAAAAACCTGTAGATGCTGCCGCAGCTGACCCCTCTCCCATCCACTTGTTAGTTATCCTGGTATGGAGGTAAGTAGCGTGTGTTGACCGAGTTACTAGCGCCCAAGTTTCTTTGGGGTCCCAGCTCCGATAAGATCCCCGAGCTTCATTAGCCCACACCGCTCCGGAAAGTATACCCACGGTTAATAAAGAGAACCCCAAGCTTATAATTTGGTAAGCCCATTTATCTAATCGATTAACTAATTGACATTTTCTCGAATTTGGGGATGATAGATGAAGGAAACTCCGTGCGTCAGTTCCGCTACCGATGTTCGGTGAAGTACTACACTTGTTGCAACTGCGTCTCGAGTCGGAGACGGAGTAGCTGTTTACCTCACTGTAAGAAATACTCAATGGAGATATTGCCGACAAAGATCCGCACAACAGGGTTGTGTAACTTAGTAGCGTCGTACTTACATGCGTCATCGACCGATGAGACTGCGAAGCGGGTACCAAAGGCGTGGATTGCTGCATCTCTTCAGGGAGACCTAAAGTTGCAAAGGCGTGAGTCAGCATAGCACCCGGCGCTGTAATTGCACCCGACAACCCATTCCGATTCCTGACTTCTGAAATTACGTATAGGAAAGAGAAGCTCCACGAAGGAAACATCGATGACTCGTACAGATTGCTCAGTGGCAGATGCCTAGTTTGGAACCAGCGGGTTACTGAAAGTTCCGTCGTACAGAGAAAAGCAATTGTCATACACTTCCTGCTAAGTTTATTTGACTTATCAAATTCATAAAATAAATTGGTCAGATTCAGCGACGTAGCAGAGAGAAGCGTCAAGAACGAGATGTGGATAAAAGCGCGTTCCATATAGGTATACGTCGTAATGGAGGAAGACCAGTAAATTATTCGAATTTGATTTGATCAGCTTCAAATCAATTACTGCCGAAGTAATATTTTTCCTTTCTTTTTGTATAAACGTGAGGAGGGATAAAATTACCGCTTCCGCAACTTAAGTAGTAATTGGATACCAATTTTCACTGATTTGAGAAGTATACTGAACCAGATGAGATACTTACTTATATTATAAATATAAAGATCTATCTGCAAATCGATAGATATTTCTCAATTATCTATCTAATATATGGAAATTGAAGTTGGAAAATTTTTAAGTGCCGCTACTCGGATTCGAACCGAGATGCTCTGGCACTGCTTCCTAAGAGCAGCGTGTCTACCTGTTTCACCATAGCGGCTTCTTACGGAAAAGTAATAAATATATATATATTTATTTATATATAAATATGAGATTATTCTATATCAGTTTGGGGCGGCACGTCAACGTCTAATTGCGGAAAATGTGGGGGTATACTGGCAAATTCTCGTCAAACCGGCAAGAAAGATGACGGTTCCCTCGGAGTAAATTATTCCAACAATTGGAATATCAATTTAACAAATTAATTTACGAAACTGGAATGGTGCTGGTACTAGCATATAACGCCACACACACATATATATATACATATATGTACATATGTAACGGAATATAGCACAGCTTGGTAGCGCGCCATCTTGGGGTGATGGAGGTCACAGGTTCAAATCCTGCTATTCCGAATGGAGATGGAGTCACTAGGTTTGTGAAGAAGTGGTAATATAGGTTTGGCACTCTTCTAGGTAAGCTTCAATTGACAAACTGAAATACATTTAGACATAGGTGGAAAACTTCCTCCTGTTACTACGAGATATGTGGGGGAAACTCCGAAAGAAAAAAAAAGAAAGAGGTGTCTTCGATCTATTTTTCCTTTCGGAGTCATTTGTCTCGTCCCTGCCCATGCCTCAAGGATAAAATCTAACCCCCTATATATTATATCTCTTTTTCGTTGCCTCAATTTTCAATTGTCCCCATCTATCGGCATGAAATAGCAGCTATCAACTAGTCAACTAGTTAGCCATTAACTCTTGCAATAGCAAACCCAATTCATACTTTAACTTGTTGTCTGTTGAGTTCGACATTCGATAATCAAACTTACTTATGTGATAAACGTGACTAGATAAATCATTATTGATGAGTGTCAGAAAAGTCAGGCGAGAGCCTTCGATTTTTTAGTGAGGTATTTCATATTGCAAAGTCGGATTTTTTTTTTAATCTCAATGCATTGGTACTGATTGGTATCAGACTTCCTCTTCCCGCTTCGAAGTTATTTATCCAATTACTTACTTCATATATTATTCTATGTGGAATACGTTTTTAGAAAAATAGTGGGGAAGGGTACTACTTATTTGAGGACTCCCTTTTCTCTCCCACCTTTTCTGTTATATAGTAAAAACTTCTCGAACGACCGGTTAAGACGGATTGAGCCAAGGAAAAAGCCCTTGATGCTACTCCTACAGGGCTAGTTTTCCATGCGTGATTACGAATCCTCTTTTTCGATCGGGAAGTTCGTTTTTTAGGAACTGCCATATATCTAGTATTTTTGTGCAACTAACTTAGAACGATGTTGATACGTACCAATAGAATGGATATAATGAGGAAAACTAGATAGAAATTAGCACGAGCAAAGATAAATGAAAACCCGATGAAGTTCTATACTGCTACATCAATTTTCTAAGTATCTATTGACTCAATATAAGAAACTAGTTAAGATTTGTTTAGGTCTTCACCGCCAAAATGGATGGAATCAACAACGAATCGAGTCACATTTTCCCTATATCCGAGAGTTCGTCATGTTTTCTTCTTAGAATGAATCTTTTGTATCACCATTTTCTTTCTGAAGCAACCGTGTAAGACTCTGCCTCTGACAGCTGCATCATCCAGCCACGGATAGCCAAAATTGATGCTAGATCCGTGACGAATAAGTAAGACCCGATTTACCGATATTTTTGTATTGGGCGTCAACGCGTGTCGAACTGGGGCGAAGTGCCGAGCATCGTGAAATCTTCCCTGTTCTACTCGGAGTTGCTTACCGCCGATGTCAATTATTGCATATTTATTCATCCTAATTTTCTCTTTCTATATCTCCATTTTTTTTTAATACCGAAAAACAATGAGGGGGTGATTTGCAAACCTATTCAGACAAACCTATTCAGAATTGAATTATCTGACTCGAATAAGTATCGAGGTCATTTTTAAATATTGTCAAGTTCTTTACATGTTGTTGTAACATGAAACTAAAAAGGTGTACAGATGATGTTTTTTGTCTAGTTAAACATTAATTATATCATTTGCATGTATTCTATTTCATACTGTTTCCAGATTTTCATTTTTGACTCCTAATCAGAAGAAGTTGAAAAAACAACAAATTTAATTCGGATTTGATACGCTCGTGGAACTCTCAAATAAATATGCTTGTTTCATCCCCCTGTGCCCGTTGGTGGCTTCTCGCTCGACCGGATCCCTATTGCTTTTCTTTCCAAAGGCTACAAGAAGCTTACGTCGCCTGTGCGCTGCGTTCAATACGTTTTCGTTAACCGCCGCTATGTCTGTTTCCTTTGCCCTATTCGGGCAACAAACTGCAACTCACTCCATTCAGCAGTATTTGTGGGCTTGGATTCTGAAAAGTGATTTTTGTTTGAAAATAGGTTTTTTGATTGATCCGCTTACTCTTGCTACGTCAATATCAGTTACTACCGTGGGTATTTCAGTGATGGTTTACAGCGATAGTTACATGTGTCACGATTAGGGATACGCGAGATTTTATGCTTATCTAAGTTTGTTTACCGCGTCGATGCTGGGGTTAGTTTTTAGTCCCAACCCGATACAGATTTACATATTTCGGGAATTAGTTGGAATGTGTTCCTACCTGCTGATAGGTTTTTGGTTTGCGAGATCGAGCGCCGCAAATGCTTGCCAAAAAGCTTTTGTGACCAATCGCATAGGGGATTTCGGGTTGCTGCTGGGTGTATCAGGCGTATACTGGGTAACTGGTAGCTTCGAGATCTTCGAATTGTGTGATTGATTTCTTGAATTGAATAAAAGCGGCGTCACTAATCCGATCCTTGCTAATACAATTGCCCTTCTACTCTTTCTAGGTCCGGTTGCCAAGTCCGCTCAATTTCCACTTCACGTATGGTTGCCAGACGCTACGGAGGGACCTACGCCCATATCCGCTCTTATCCACGCAGCTACCATGGTGGCCGCCGGAATTTTCTTTATAGCTCGAATTTTCAACCTTATTTCGATATTGCCTCCAACCATGTATACTACTTCCTGGGTGGGCGGAGTAACAACCTTGTCAGGTGCCACGTTGGCTCTCGCTCAGAAAGATCTGAAAAGGGGTTTGGCCTATTCCACGATGTCTCAGTTAGGATATATGGTACCAGCTTCAGGTATCGGTGCTTCCCGACCTGCTTTATTTCATCTGATTACACATGCTTATTCAAAAGCTTTGTCATTTTTAGGTTCTGGTTCGGTTATCCATTCCATGGAAAAAGTGGTCGGATACTCCCCCAACAGAAGTCAAAACATGTCTCTCATGGGTGGCTTACGAAAAGCCATGCCAGTTACTGGAACTACCTTTCTCTCGGGCACTCCTTCTTCGTGCGGTATACCCCCGCTAGCCTGCTTCTGGTCCAAGGATCAAATTATTACAGAAAGCTGGCTGCGTTCCCCTTATCTCGGATTAGCAGCTTCTATTACAGCAGGACTTACCGCGTTTCACACGTCTCGTATCTACCTCCTCACTTTCGAGGGAAATTTCCGTGCTAATCAAGTAAATTACATTGGTTTTGATACTTCTTTTCCATCCGGAAGTATTGTTACTTCATGGGGTGGGGCTCAACCGGAATCAATTACCAAACGAACCAGTAAAAAATTCACATCGATAAAAGATATCGAACGAAACAAGTTTACGGAAACGACAAACCTCGCGGTCGTACATCCTCCTCAGGGAGACCCAGTTTGTGGAAAGACGGTTCAAACCCATTCTGGGCGAGACAACCTATATCCCCAAGAATCAAATTTCTCCATGGCATTGCCTCTCATTGTTTTGGCGATACCCACCGTATTTGCTGGATTGGCAGGAGCTGACCCGACGCAAAATGGAACCGGTCCGGATCTTCTGTTTGACTGGCTGATTTCTCTTCCTTCTTTCTCCGAAGGTAATAAACATCTTGAAAATTTGATAGAGATATTAATGAGCTCAACCCCTTCGCTTAGTTTATCTCTTATTGGATCATTTATTTCCTTCAAAGCATATGGACAAACTAATAAACTTACTGATATGAAAGCTTCAAAAGAGTTAAAAAATATAAATTTATTAGATACCTTTCTATTTTTTGTAAGAGACTGGTCTACAAATCGAGGTTATATCGATTACTATTACAATATCTACTTCACACGAAGTCTAATTTCAATAAGCAAGCTGGTTTTGCGTCTTGATCAATGGGTAATCGATGGGTTTATCAACGGGACTGGTGTATCAAATCTTCTTGGTGGGGAGGGTATACGACACGGCAAAAACGGCAGAATATCTCATCATCTACTTGGGTTAGTAATTGGAATAACTTTGCCGGTGTCGGTTGTCGATTTCCCAATTCCGCCCTTGCCGTAAACTGCTACTTTCGTTTCACGAAGCTCCAATTCGTGTTCATTTCTCCCGACTATTGTTCATCTTCCCCATCTCTATGTCTCTACTTTTTGTTCCTTCTATTCCTCAGAGATATTACTTTTTTCTATGAGGTAGGGGAATCCTGCGGCTATTCTACTACGCTTCTTGTAGGGGGGGGAATAGGAAGTACTAATTGGCGATTGATCGGTAAAGATCGTGGGGGGCTTGTGGGGTTGATCTCGACCTCGATCGACCTCCTCCCCCCCCCCCTTCCATGATTCGGGGACCCCTCCATTCAAATGGGATTGCTATCGCCGCCTCCTCCTCCTATAATGGGAGTTAGAGCGTACGCGAAGTTTACTTAACAAAATGTCGGAGAAAGCCTAACGTCTCACAGATTTATAAGCGGTTCAAAGAACAAAAGTCTTTGGGTGCGTATGATGAATCCCCCTACCACTTTCCTCGGTAGCTCAGCGGTAGAGCGGTCGGCTGTTAACCGATTGGTCGTAGGTTCGAATCCTACCCGGGGAGATTCGTTCGAATCTACGTCAATAATTCCTAGTAATTGGATAGTTGTGTTTCCCACATATGCCAAATCAAATTGCATTGGACCGTGACCCACCAACCAGTGGATGATTCACTCTCGTGCTTATTTCCAGCTCTAACAATTGAAGATAAAAAGATTTGTGCGTCCTTCCCCCCCCCCCCCCCCTTGAATACCCCCAAGGCAAGGACCCTGCCTAATAAGAATAAGAGGTCCCCCCCGGGGTCCCCCACTTCAATTCCGGTGTATTGAGCAATTGGAATGAGCGAATCGATAGGTCATCTGGGGGGGGGAGTAAATCCACAATTTTCTGAAATAGAGGATCTATTCCAAGCATGATGTTGAAAGGCTGTTTTGCAAAATCCCTACGGAATAAGCTATTGCTCCTTCTCAATCTTCTTTCTAAGCAGAGAGACTCATAAAAAAAAGAGTCATATAGGAAATGGTCTTCAGTTCCTTAACTATTTAAAATGCAACTATTTAAAATGCTACGACAAAATTATTTGTATCAGTAAAAGAAAAATATAGATCTTCCTTTTACTGATTTGGCTTCTAATTATATTGCTAGAGATCTAGACAGAATGGGGGGTATCTAAGATTTGTTCTATGAACTTTCATGGAAAAATTGTTTCGTCGTTCGATCCAGTGACGCCCCACCAAACCAGAACGGATTGAGTAGATATTAATAAATTTCAAGCAACATATTATAGATAAGAAAATCCTGAAATGGGCAACGGTTTCGCCTCATCCATTTGTTTCTATGAACCAGAAGCCTAAACCGAATAAATCGCTCTGGGAAATCTTCTGCTACCACGTAGGAATCAAAGCGAGCGGGACTAAATGTCTGCGGATATTGCAGATGTATATCCATAGAGGAAGTTTCTTTGACGTATTCGGAATCTCGCTCCTCTTCATCCAAAGGGAGATTATTCAACCGCTTAATAGATGAGTCAGGTTCCAATTTCGGATTATCTTCACGATATAGAAAGAAATTTTTAATTTTTTTATTTGACATTTTATTAAGGTGCTGCCTTCTCATACCGTAAATGGTGTAAAGCCTCCGCGCCAGTTCTTTCGTCGGCAACAAGCTGCGACGCGAGGAAGGAATGTTAGGATCTGGCTGGAACAGAAGCATGGGGTCCCAGATGAAGCGCCCCCCGAAAAGTCGAGTCGTTTCATCGAATCGATTACAGTGTGTTTCATATTCATTAGATGAGTCGCCGGATATTCCCAATTCGAGAAATTGCTCGCGTAACAACATATTATCCAACCGGTTTTCCAATCTTTTAATAGATTTATCTGTCACATTACTCGCAGATTTTTCAAAACTGAATAGATATCCGCTTTTCTCACACCATTTACTTCTGTCACCTTTAATCTTATTGAATTCGAAATCTTGTTGGGGTATATAATTCTGATTTTGGTAGAGGAGAATTAAATTATACAAATGATTGGGTTCAGATAATACCCTCATCAATTCATAAGCCCCGCTTCGCAGGAAACGGAGACGCCAAGCCTTGTGGGACCAAGTGATCTCGCGCGACACTTCCGTCGGACTTGAGTTTATTAGTTCGGGTGACTGTTGCAGTTCGAAGTCGGTTAGACTGCTAAATCCCCCCTTTCTCATAAATTGAGAAGAACGGCTTGTAGAGGTTACACCTGAACAATACTTGGGTTTATCGATAGGAACGGAGAAGGAAAGACTATTACTGTGTCGACTTTCGTCTTTACAAATTTCTGAACGTGAGAAATTAGTTGAGAGGTTTTCTAGTACACCACAAGCTAGGTTCAAGTCATTCTCTACGAGTTTGTCGATAACAATGAAATTTCCCCTCTTTCTCATATCCATTTGGAGCGAATCGCGAGCTGCTAATCCAGCTAGTATCCCTGGGATATGCGAAAATAGAGTGAATTCACTAAATGTTGACTTGGTTATTGAAGGTTCCACATACCAGTTAGACAAATAATAAAATCGCATTTTCAACGCGTTACGACCAATATATGTATTTGTGAGATAAGTATCTGTCAAACTATTCTTCGAAGTAGCTTCCGCCATCTCGTAAGAAAAGATTTCCCATTCAGAACCGGATTCTATCCCATTGCCCATATCACTAGCAGTCGAATGTTGTCTATGCAAAGCTAATTCAATTGCGTCGCTACGTATAATCTTACTTCCTTTGGAAGTACCTATTAATAACGCCTCATTAGCAAGAAGGAATAAATCTCGTTTACTATAACCCGTAGTTCCAGACCCAGTACCTTCAATAAGAGGAAGAGGCGGATTAGCCTCCATTTCGCAACCTTTGATACGTAATAGAATTGATAATTCTTTATGACGTTGATACCCGTTGGATTTTCGAAAATTTATCAATTAGTTTAACCGGTTCGGAGCTATTGGAGCTGGATCTATCCTCGCAGGTACATGAGTCGTAGCGATAACAACATTCTTGCGGATGTTGGAATTGCTGCGCCTGTCACCAATACTTTTCAATATTTGGCAAAGTAAGAATTTGGGATCAGCTTCTAGCTTATGATACGAACGATGAATATTCAATTCATGAATATCTTGAATCCATAGTGTACAAGGAGACATCTCTCTCGCCATTTCAAAAACGAAATTTAATCGGTGTACGCTTTCTTTCGAGATGAAATTTCCACGTACATTATTAAAAAAGGATCGGTTGTATATCAGCTTTTTCAGTGGTAGTTTCACCACTGGAAAGTAGGAATCGAATGCCACATCTCTAATAATGGAAGATCGGCCAGTTTCTATGGGTCCTACTAGCAAAATTCCTTTAGATGGTAATAATCCCGATTGGAGTGAGATAGGTATGTCATGACATGGCATATTTAGTAGACTGCCTCTTCGTCTCGTTGTTGCTGAAAATAGAATATTTCTCTCGAGGGCGGAAAAAGCCCACTTCTCCGCAGGATCCAACTTACGGATCTTGTGACTCAATAGATCATTTTGCCAGAATTGAAGTAAGTATGCCAAGACATTAGATCTTTCTTGTGGATAAGGTTCATGATAAATCTCGCTGCTCAATAAATCATAATTGGAATTCAATTTCGACACATACCTATAAAGAATTTTATTCGTCACTAAATGTTGAGTCGGTAGTTCTTTCTTACTATCTAGGATATCGGAGCTTTCTTTATGAAACATCCATGAATCGAGTTCATTTTTCACAAAGAAGAAAAATATTATATTATTTATATAATTCAAGAATCTATTCAAAGAATAGATTAGTAGATCTCTCGTTGACATTTAGCTTGTCGAAGGGGAATACATTACCTCTTTCAAATAGGATCCACGCGTTGGGTCTGTTAAATATTCAATAGTATTGAAACGTTTCCATGAATGAAAGGAATTGAAACCCGAAACGGCAGACAAAGGGTGTTTGAATAATGCAAGAACAATTAATACTGAAAGAATAAAGTAATAGAAGATAGACCTATTGGAAAATTGAGATACTGACCATCCTCCCGAATGTAAAATCTCCGCTTCATCAGGAATTTCTTCGAAAATAAGAAGACCTATCTCGGATACTATAGTATTGACAGAATCGTTGTCGAATCTCAATCCCAGGCTTTGCAGTCTTTGGAATAAATAGGCTTTCGCGCCATCTACTACATCCTCAGCAATTCTTTTATAAATTCTGGGGAAATTATGATTTGAGTCAGAACTTATTTTAAGTACTACTTCTGGATATGTTTCTCTAATCAGGTCATAGAAGTATCTCCACCAGGTGGGGGTAAAAAACCAAGGTATATAATCTTCAAATAAGCTCCATTTTTCACCGATATTGTCTTTCCAAAAGATCCAAGAGATCTTATATCTGTTCAAATCTTTTAATAATTCATTGAAATTGATAAAGTGGGATGGACGAATAGCCTCTTTCCGGATAGATTGATCCGCGAAGTCCGTATCTTCGTGCGCAACCTCCTTTCCAATCGATTCTGCTAGAGATCTCGATGTTACATCGTTGCATAATGGGAGTCTTAGCGACCAGTAAGATGTTTCCATTTCTTCCGGTTCCCAGAAATACCTAATAGACAAATTATTTTGATAGACTCGATCCAATACCAGATTCTTGGGACGAGATCGGGGTCGCCGATCCGACGATGAATCGGAGTTTATGGACGTCTTCTCCAAATAAACCCCATTGCTACTGCACGAATATAGAAATGACTCTATCGTTTCACGAGGAGATGAGTTCAAACTCGCCAGTAACCTCTTCAGATCCGAAATAGAATTGGAAAGTCCATCTGAGTGAGTTACTAATGCTGTGGATTCATGCAGATTAGACAAAATAAATTGAATTGGTGTGAGTACGTGGCCAGCAACCTCCCCTGCTGCTTGTTTCGATAAATTGGATGACAACGAATCTGACAGTTGGGGATGAATAAATGAGATGATATTAGATGAGATGGTTTCATCTTCGGAGCCCGCATAGAAGTTTTCTAAGACGTTGAGATAACTACTGTTGCACTTCCCAATAAAAAAATCCCTTTTGATTCTCGGAATAAAGTTGCTTCCAGCACAGTTCCGTATAGGTGAGTCGTCTAGAAAGTTTAGTTTATTAACCTGATCGGAAGTGTATCTCGAAATATTACCACCAATATCTCTAGTTGAACCTCCCCCACGGTTTAAATCATGCAGAAACAGATTCCAAAATTGCCTCCCCGTAATGGAAAGAGCATCGTTTGAAAATCCTGCTCGGATGGATTCGATGCGGGGCAACCCGAGAGAAGTAGGATTCACTTCAGGTTCCAGCTCGGTCGAAGAGCCTACCGATTTCCCACTCATTAACAGTTTGGATTCAATGAATAAACTCTTTTTTCTCTCAAGAATTGTTTTGAGGAAAAGTATCTGTTCGTCAATGTAACCATCGAATAAACTTGATAAAAGATCAAGCTTCATGAGATCTATCTTGTTCAATTTCTCGAGATCTATATCGTTCAATTTTTCGATGCAATAATCAATGGTATATATCAAAGCTTTCTGGCGAGTAACCTCAGCAACAATCATTTTATAAAGAAAAAAAACATTGAGAAATCGATGAAAATATTTTTTGTTCCGTTGATTGTTACTACCGAGACTGACACCAATATTACTTAGTAATTCGTTTCTTATTATTGATACACGGCAAATCGATTCCTCCAAGTCATACTTTAAGACTTCCCCGACAGGGAAAAAAGACGAATCCCCGGTCGTATCGAGCCACCTATGCACATTTGACTGAACATTTCTATAATCATCAATTTGAAAGTTAATATATTCGTTCAATAGGCGCTCTACGTTATCTTTCCATTTCAATACTATTTATTCAGTTGCAATTATTGTTACACCGGTGTACTCCCCGCTCCCCGTCCAGCCATCCAACCGATATTTGATTTGGAATAAATATTCAGTAGATAATGCGCAGAAATAGTCATAGAAAAGAAATATGTATGTTGAGTAGAGAGGTATGATTCTACTTCGTCCATACAATCTAACTAAAGAATGTATTGAATGTATGTTACCCTTTTCTTTCAATTAGTTTAAAAAAGTAGTATTTTCACTTCGATTACTTATTTTTTTAGGTATACCTAAAGATATTTGAAAATAGTTTGGAAGAATCTCATTGAGGTTGAGGTGTCTGCTACTCGCTAGCCCAAGTTTTTTGCCAGATATTTGAGTAAGCAGCATGTCACCCTTCGTTTTCAATGGAAATCCTTTCCCAGATTTGACGCTATTACTGACGTCAATAACTATTGCCCCATCAAAAATCAGATTCGATTTCTCAATTATCGAGAGAAATTCGGTGAATCGATTTATTAATCCATTTTTCATTTGTGAATAAGTGTGTAGAATGGTAAATTCTTCCCCATTTTTGTCACAATCTAATCCGGATATACAGCCACGAAACGACGTCGTCTTTTCACAAGACGTAAATGAAGACAAGTTGGAAAAGGCTTCTCGCTCGAAATAAAATCCCGATCCATCCCTCCGGTGATCTGCTAAAATTCCGGATTCAAGTAACGCCTTGTCATAGGAGTTTAATACTACGGGACTTAATGAGTCGTTTCTCAATTGTGTTGCTTGTAACCGACCCAGATCCCGCTTGTTACGATTTTTCAAAAAGAATAACGAATCGAAATCACTTTGGTTGTTTTTAGAAACTACCAGATAGTTATAGAATTTGAAAAACCTACTTGAATTTTGTAAACACCTATCCCTACAAAATACTTGAATCCTTTCAGTCTCATCCTTGGATATATCTCCGCCAAGGAGTGAATCCCTCACTACGCATGCCTCCCACCTACCGGAAACCGGGGGAATCATCGCATCATAACGAACTTGCTTCTCTTTTTTCGTTGAACCTGCAGAAATATCTCCGTTCAAACCTAAGTAGTGGGAAACAGGTATTCCCCTATTTTCACTCCTTTCAACAGATAAAGATCTTTCGAATCGGGGGAAGCAGTCGCAGGAGAAGTCATCATAATTTTCTGCTTGTTTTTTTCTTACTCCGTCACCCCCATTAATGACTCCCGCTAATACAAAACTTCTTTCGATCGACCTTTTGTCACTCAAGCAATGCATAAAAATTGGTATTGTTAGCAACATCAGCATCTCCAGGGTGATGCCACTATCTCTTTTTAGTGAATCACGCAGATTGCGTAAAAAAAGTGAACTCAGAAATCACAAGTCAGATAATCTGATAAAAGGTTGATAATTGGAAGATGGACTAACTAAAAATTCTTTGAGATGTTGGTTTTTCAATGATTCGAAGAAGTGATCTAATAGACTGACTTCTACTAACTCTGAAATTTTAGATGAAAAATCTGGACTTCCTACTCTTTCTTTTGCCACCTTTTTCACCTTATTTTCTTTTTTCATATTAATTCTATGCGGTAGATACTATCTATTTCCCACATTTATTATACCAATAATCTTGAAAATTTCAAGATGGGATGGAATAAATATTTCAAACGAGTCTAGTGATTTCTGTGAATAGTCGTATCCAAAACTGGAATTAGATCGGGAATTCTAAATTGTTATTGTCGAGGAGACCCACACATATCCCACCCACCTTAACAATTCTCCTCTGTTCCAAGCAGAGCGATGGGATCGAATTACCCAATTGGATGGGCGAACGACGGGGATTGAACCCGCGCGTGATGGATCCACAATCCATTGCCTTGATCCACTTGGCTACGTCCGCCCCTTCTGTTGACTTAGTTGGCCCCCCCCCGGACGTGAACGAGATCTATCCGTTAAGCAAGCTAGATAGATTCTTCGGTTGATACACATACATATTAACTGTATATATAACAAGACAATAGAAAATATTTGAAATGAGGAATGCGCTCTCAATTTTTTTTTTTATCCAAAAGATTGGGGTGGGAGATTACAAGCATTCTGCAAATCGGAGTAGGAAACTTCGTAATCTATTAAATCGCAGAAGGATATTCCAAATAGTTTTCGGAATTCGAGGTTGAAAACTTATAATCGTGAAATTGTGACAAGCTGTTATCATCCTTTCCATTCGTTCTACCGCACGAACCTTCGCCTCATTGGACACCAAACCTCCTCCTCCGGAGTTAAGAGATTTGGTATCCAATTGTGCTGCATAACCAGACGGATATTATCCGTTTATAGAAGGAGCTTCAACAGAAGCCAAGTCTAGAGGGAAGTTATGAGCGTTACGTTCATGCATGACTTCCATACCTAGGTTAGCACGGTTTATTATATCGGCCCAGGTGTTTATAACACGACCTTGGCTGTCAACCACGGATTGGTTGAAGTTAAAACCATTCAAGTTGAATGCCATAGTGCTGATGCCTAAAGCGGTGAACCAGATACCTACCACGGGCCAAGCAGCTAAAAAGAAGTGTAGGGAACGAGAATTGTTGAAGCTAGCATATTGGAAGATCAAACGACCGAAGTAGCCGTGAGCAGCTACGATGTTGTAGGTTTCTTCTTCTTGACCGAACTTATAACCTGCATTAGCAGACTCATTCTCAGTTGTTTCTCTGATCAAACTAGAAGTTACCAAAGAACCATGCATAGCACTGAATAGAGAGCCGCCGAATACGCCAGCTACACCCAACATGTGGAAGGGATGCATAAGGATATTGTGCTCAGCCTGGAAGACGATCATGAAGTTGAAAGTACCAGAAATGCCTAGAGGCATACCGTCAGAGAAACTTCCTTGACCAATTGGGTAGATCAAGAAGACGGCGGCAGCAGCTGCGACAGGAGCCGAGTACGCAACAGCGATCCAAGGACGCATACCTAAACGGAAGCTTAGTTCCCATTCGCGACCCATGTAGCAAGCTACACCAAGTAGGAAGTGAAGAACGATAAGTTCGTAAGGACCACCATTGTAAAGCCATTCATCGACGGAAGCTGCTTCCCAGATTGGGTAGAAATGTAACCCAATAGCTGCGGAAGTAGGGATGATAGCACCAGAGATAATGTTGTTACCGTATAACAAGGAACCAGAAACGGGTTCGCGAATACCATCAATATCTACAGGAGGAGCTGCGACGAAAGCAATAATGAATACAGAGGTTGCGGTTAGTAAGGTGGGAATCATTAAGACACCGAACCATCCGATGTAAAGACGGTTTTCGGTGCTGGTGATCCAGTCGCAGAAGCGACCCCATAAGCTTGCGCTTTCGCGTCGTTCTAAAGTTGCGGTCATGGTAATTTTCGGTTTTCAAAAACTAATTAGTGATTCCCCAGGCTAGCAAGCTTGTTAATTTGTAATATATCACAAAAACCTATCTGTGTCAACCGAAATTAATTGAGTCCCCAGAATTATCGGATATGGGGGCTTCTTCTCGATGCCTCAAACAATTTTCACCCATTGTTTTACAACAAGGCTTTCCTTTAATTACAACAAGGCTTCCCTTTAAAAAAAAAAAATTAAATTTCCACTCTATGCGGTATGCGGTGCGCGCCTCAATCAAATTCAGTCTCTGAAAAACTGGTCAAGCGTCAAGCCTTTTTGCGAGGCACTCCGTAACTCTGCATCGCCCCCCCCCCTCGCTATCCTATTAGGTTAGGAGGAGTCTAATAATTGACAACCTAGAGGGAAAAAAAAAGTAGTAGCCAACCCCCACTTGTGGCTTAGACACCCGTTATTCGTCGGTCACTCCTCACTCAGCCATTTCTTCATAGTGTTTTTTGATTCCCCGATAGTTTGTGCCCCGGTTCCAATCCACAACGGAAAGATTGTGGATTGGAACGAATCCGAAACTAACGGAAATGAGCAAAAGCTTTGTTAGCTTCCGCAACTTTATGAGTCTCCTCCTTCTTCCGTATGGCACTACCGGAATTCCTGGCGGCATCCATCGATTCATCACTCGATCTTAAAGCCATACTTCGACCTGAGCGTCTTCGACACGCGATTAATGACCACCGGATAGCCGAAGCTTTTCCCTCTGCCGGTACTACTTCAACGGGAACTCGATAAGTTGATCCACCTACACGTTTGGTTTCTGTCACTACATCGGGAGTTACCCCGCGCACCGCCTGTCGCAGAACAGACAGTGGGTTCCTATTTGTCTTTTACCTAATCCGCTTCATAGCCTGATAAAAAATCTGATAAGCCAGTGATTTCTTGCCATTTTTCAGGATACGATCAACTAGCATATTTACTAATCGATTACGATAAATTGGGTCTGATTCGATATTTTTCTTTCTGTTCACTACACTGCTCCGATGTAACACGAGTTTACAAATATAAATATGTCAGATTTCAATCAATTCTTTTATTTCAATGGTATCTTAAGCTACTATTTTGGCTTCTTCACTCCATATTGTAGGGTGGATCCACCGGTTAGTCGAGGATCTCCCTCCAAACTGCACGTGCGACTTTCATCGAATACAGCTTTCCACATGATTGAATAGAAACTATTCAAATGATTTTGAACCATTTATTTTTTTGAAATGCAAATCATATTTACTCATCGCACATTGAGTATCCGTTTTCTCCTATTCCACGGATAAAATAAAAGAAGTCGAAGTTTAGATATAAAAGAAGAAAATCTCGCAATTCAGTTATCTTACTAGGAATGTCCGTAGGTTTATCAATCCAATCAGTAGATGTGCATGAAGCCTTCACCGAGTCTCCGTAGTCGTAATCTAAACCTGTTCTAAGAGGAAAAGACATCCTAAGATTTTCTAGGTGAGAGTCCAGGTAAAACTCAACTTACTGGAATAGAACACCTTAGACACCAAGTTGTTTCACACAAATGGATAGATAATAATTAATCTCTATCAATCTTTGTAGTAGCAGGCTTCAGTCCCCTGGCAATGCTGGGTCGGCTACACATTTAACATATCAGAACAACTGATACGGAATCATTGCAATGATACAAGTTGTGACAATGTTCTGCAACGCACTAGAACGCCCTTTTTTACGATCCTTCACCCCTACAGCATCTAAGGTTCCTCTAACAATGTGATACCTAACACCGGGTAGGTCTTTGACCCTTCCGCCTCTCACGGGGACCACCGAATGTTCCTGCAAGTTATGGCCAATACCTGGTATGTAAGCCGTTACCTCAAACTTGGAGGTTAATCGAACTCTCGCGACTTTACGTAGGGCAGAGTTGGGTTTTTTTGGTGTAGTCGTGGAATAGTCGACAGCTCCAATGTCACTATACAGAACCGTACGTGAGATTCTCACCTCATACGGCTCCTCGTCATTCAATTACTCCTGGGGAAAAAAGTCCAAAATTCCTACCAATTGTTTTCAACTCCAAATACAAAAGAATTTACAAAAGAAAAGAAAAGAAAGAAGTAATTAAATCCTTTTCAATTCATTTTTAAAGCTTCGGCTTTGCGCCCCACTCATTTCCCGGATCCCGTTATTATTAATAAGCAACCCAGATAGAAAGATGAAAAATTTATCAAATCGATGGGTAGATTTGTTGACGAGTTCCTCTTTTTCGTGCAAGTAATATGATGCGGATTGAGTATGGAGGAGATTGACGAGTCGGTATCAGCTTATCCGCATCACTAATCATTTTTTGATGAGGAATTCATTTTGAAACGAAAACAGTTTTGATATCTCACTCTCGTTCTTTATTTCGTTTCGACGAGGCTACCTGAGGAGGATCCGGCAACCTAACGCTAATGAACTACCCTAATAATTAGGTGAACCAAAATATGGAGTAGGTAGGATCCGATCACTACCTGGAGTTTGCCAGTGGCGACGACGCTGAAGTGGCGGTGAAAAAGAAACCAAGGATACATACAAAAAAAAAGGAAAATAAGTTAAGATTAATGGGTTATTTGTTTAGTCGATTGCGGCTTAGTCAGCCTGTTGCGTCACGATCCACTGGTCAAGCCCCACTGCATTCTACTATCCCTCTTCCGCGAACCGAATCAGAAGTCTGGGTTCCGCAGGGAGAAAATTGTACCACAAGAGCTCGGGGAGGTCAAGCCGTTTCTATCACCAGTTGTTACTAGTAATCCCATATCTAAAAGATTATGAGTAAGAAAGACCGAAAGCCTAGCAAAAGGGGAGTTAGCACTGGCAGGGGTGGGG